GTCCCCGTAGCTTATAAAAAGCATGACACTGAAGATGTCAAGATGGCTGCCCCCCGCACCCGAGGACAAAAGACTTAGTCCTAACCTTACTGTTAGTTTTTGCTAGGTATATACATGCAAGTATCCGCGCGCCAGTGTAGACGCCCTGGACACCCTGTATATGGATAGATAGGAGCAGGTATCAGGCTCACCACAACCGTAGCCCAAAACGCCTTGCAATTGCCACGCCCCCACGGGTCATCAGCAGTAGTTAATATTAAGCAATGAGTGTAAACTTGACTTAGCCATAGCAAATCAGGGTCGGTAAATCCTGTGCCAGCCACCGCGGTCAGACAGGAGACCCAAATTAACTTTATAACGGCGTAAAGCGTGGTCACATGTTATCCAAGTAACTAAGATTAAAAAGCAACTGAGCCGTCACAAGCCCAAGATGCCAATAAGGCCTCCTCATTAAAAAAGATCTTAGGACAACGATCAATTGAAATCCACGAAAGCCAGGGCCCAAACTGGGATTAGATACCCCACTATGCCTGGCCCTAAATCTTGATGCTTACCCCTACTAAAGCATCCGCCCGAGAACTACGAGCACCAACGCTTAAAACTCTAAGGACTTGGCGGTGTCCCAAACCCACCTAGAGGAGCCTGTTCTGTAATCGATGATCCACGATACACCCAACCATTCCTTGCCAGAACAGCCTACATACCGCCGTCGCCAGCCCACCTCCACTGAAAGCCTAACAGTGAGCGCAATAGCCCTACTCCGCTAGCACGACAGGTCAAGGTATAGCCTATGGAATGGAAGCAATGGGCTACATTTTCTAGACTAGAACACAACGGCAAAGGAGCATGAAACAGCTCCTGGAAGGCGGATTTAGCAGTAAAGTGGGACAATCGAGCCCTCTTTAAGCCGGCTCTGGGACACGTACATACCGCCCGTCACCCTCTTCGCAGGCGCCCCCTCCCCATAAATTAATACGCCACCCAGCCAAAGACGAGGTAAGTCGTAACAAGGTAAGTGTACCGGAAGGTGCACTTAGACTACCAAGACGTAGCTTAAACTAAAGCATTCAGCTTACACCTGAAAAATGTCTGCTAACACCAGATCGTCTTGATGCCAAACTCTAGCCCAACCGACATGACCTGGAATAACAAAGCTACTTACCACACCCAACCAAAGCATTTACCAGTCCTAGTATAGGCGATAGAAAAGACACCATTGGAGCGATAGAGACCACGTACCGTAAGGGAAAGATGAAATAGCAATGAAAAAATCTAAGCTAAAAACAGCAAAGATCAACCCTTGTACCTTTTGCATCATGGTCTAGCAAGAAAAACCAAGCAAAATGAATTTAAGTTTGCCATCCCGAAACCCAAGCGAGCTACTTACGAGCAGCTATTGTTGAGCGAACCCGTCTCTGTGGCAAAAGAGTGGGATGACTTGTTAGTAGAGGTGAAAAGCTAATCGAGCTGGGTGATAGCTGGTTGCCTGTGAAACGAATCTAAGTTCACTCTTAATTCTTCTCCAAGGAGACTACGAACCCTAATGAAGCGAATTAAGGGCAATTTAAAGGAGGTACAGCTCCTTTAAAAAAGAATACAACCTCTACGAGCGGATAAGTATCAACACCCTAATCCTACTGTGGGCCCTCAAGCAGCCATCAACAAAGAGTGCGTTAAAGCTCTATTCCCTAAAAATATAAGAACCTTACGACTCCCTCCCCATTAACAGGCTAACCTATATTTAAATAGGAGAATTAATGCTAGAATGAGTAACCTGGGTCCTCCCTCTACGACGCAAGCTTACATCCGGACATTATTAACAAATAACCAATATACGACCAATCAAACAAGCAGAGTATTAAGTACCTTGTTAACCCGACAGAGGAGCGTCCATTAAGAAAGATTAAAACCTGTAAAAGGAACTAGGCAAACCGTCAAGGCCCGACTGTTTACCAAAAACATAGCCTTCAGCAAACCGAAAACAAGTATTGAAGGTGATGCCTGCCCGGTGACTCACGTTCAACGGCCGCGGTATCCTAACCGTGCAAAGGTAGCGCAATCAATTGTCCCATAAATCGAGACTAGTATGAACGGCTAAACGAGGTCTTAACTGTCTCTTACAGGCAATCGGTGAAATTGATCTCCCTGTACAAAAGCAGGGATAACTACATAAGACGAGAAGACCCTGTGGAACTTTAAAACCAGCAGCCACCTTAAACCACCTACAAACCTACCGGGTTCACTGACTCACGAGCATTCTGGCCTGCGTTTTTCGGTTGGGGCGACCTTGGAGCAAAACAAAACCTCCAAACATTGGACCATAACTCCAGACTAAGAGCAACCCCTCAACGTGCTAACAGCACCCAGACCCAATATAATTGATCAATGGACCAAGCTACCCCAGGGATAACAGCGCAATCTCCCCCAAGAGTCCGTATCGAAGGGGAGGTTTACGACCTCGATGTTGGATCAGGACATCCTAGTGGTGCAGCCGCTACTAAGGGTTCGTTTGTTCAACGATTAACAGTCCTACGTGATCTGAGTTCAGACCGGAGTAATCCAGGTCGGTTTCTATCTATGATGAGCTCTTCCCAGTACGAAAGGAGAGGAAAAGCGAGGCCAATACCACAAGCAAGCCTTCGCCTTAAGTAATGAAATCAACTAAATTACAAAAGGCTATCACACCACCCCACGTCCAAGAAAAGGACCAGCTAGCGTGGCAGAGCTCGGAAAATGCAAAAGGCTTAAGTCCTTTAAATCAGAGGTTCAAATCCTCTCCCTAGCTAAACCTACCCCATGGCCAACTACCCCCTACTAGTCAACTTCATTATAGCACTATCCTACGCCCTCCCTATCTTGATCGCAGTAGCCTTTCTAACCCTGGTAGAGCGCAAAATCCTAAGCTACATACAAGGCCGAAAAGGCCCAAATGTCGTTGGTCCTTTCGGCCTCTTACAACCCCTGGCTGACGGAGTCAAGCTATTTATCAAAGAACCCATCCGGCCATCAACATCCTCCCCCATCCTATTTATCATGACGCCAATACTAGCCCTTCTCCTAGCAATTTCAATCTGAACCCCACTTCCTATCCCATTTTCCCTAGCCGACCTCAACCTTGGTATCCTTTTCCTACTAGCTATATCAAGCCTGGCAGTATACTCCATTCTCTGATCAGGATGAGCCTCCAACTCAAAGTACGCCCTAATCGGAGCACTACGAGCCGTAGCCCAAACAATTTCTTACGAAGTAACCCTAGCAATTATTCTTCTATCCATCGTCCTCCTCAGCGGAAACTACACCCTCAGCACCCTTGCAGTCACCCAAGAACCCCTCTACCTTATTTTCGCCTGCTGACCCCTTGCCATGATGTGGTATGTATCCACACTCGCCGAAACCAATCGCGCTCCCTTTGACCTAACAGAAGGAGAATCGGAACTGGTCTCCGGATTCAACGTAGAATATGCTGCAGGGCCATTCGCCCTCTTCTTCTTAGCCGAATACGCCAACATCATGCTCATAAACACTCTAACCACTATCTTATTCTTCAACCCGAGCCTCCTCAACCCACCACAAGAGCTATTTCCCGTAGTACTTGCCACAAAAGTCCTACTCTTGTCAGCAGGATTCCTATGAATTCGTGCCTCCTACCCCCGATTCCGATACGACCAACTGATACACCTGCTATGAAAGAACTTCTTACCACTCACACTAGCCCTATGCCTCTGACACACCAGCATACCAATTTGCTACGCGGGCCTGCCCCCGTACCTATAAGCCCAAAGGAAATGTGCCTGAACTCTCAAGGGTCACTATGATAAAGTGAACATGGAGGTATACCAGCCCTCTCATTTCCTAGCACTTAGAAAAGCAGGAATCGAACCCGCACTAGAGGAATCAAAACCCTCCATACTTCCTTTATATTACTTCCTAGCAGGGTCAGCTAAGCAAGCTATCGGGCCCATACCCCGAAAATGATGGTTTAACCCCTTCCCCTGCTAATAAACCCCCAAGCAAAACTAATCTTCATCACCAGCCTGTTCTTAGGAACCACCATCACAATCTCAAGCAATCATTGAGTCATAGCCTGAACCGGGCTCGAAATCAACACACTTGCCATTCTACCCCTGATCTCAAAATCCCACCACCCACGAGCTATTGAAGCTGCCACTAAATACTTCTTAGTCCAAGCAGCTGCCTCCACCCTAGTCCTATTCTCCAGCATAACCAACGCATGACACACAGGGCAATGGGACATTACCCAGCTCTCTCATCCAGTGTCATGCTTGATCTTAACCTCAGCCATTGCAATAAAACTAGGATTAGTGCCTTTCCACTTCTGATTTCCGGAAGTACTACAAGGTTCACCCCTGATAACCGGACTCCTCCTAGCCACTGCCATGAAACTCCCACCAATTGCACTATTATACATAACTTCCCCCTCACTAAACCCCACACTATTAACCACCATAGCCATCCTTTCAACAGCCTTAGGAGGATGAATAGGTCTCAATCAAACACAAATCCGAAAAATCTTAGCTTTTTCCTCTATCTCCCACCTAGGATGAATAACAGTCGTCATCTCATACAACCCTAAACTCACCCTCCTTAACTTCTACTTATACGTACTGATAACTGCAACCGTCTTCCTCACTATAGACACAATCAAGACCCTAAAACTATCCTCCCTAATAACTGCATGAACTAAAATCCCCTCGCTAAATGCAATGTTACTCCTAACTCTACTCTCTCTCGCGGGACTCCCCCCCTTAACAGGATTCCTCCCCAAATGACTCATCATCCAAGAACTAACCAAGCAAGATATAGCCCCAACAGCCACAATCATCTCCCTCCTTTCCCTGCTAGGCTTATTCTTCTACCTCCGCCTGGCATACTGCACAACAATCACACTCCCCCCACACACTACAAACCACATGAAACAGTGACACACCCACAAATCCACTCCTATCTCAATCGCCATCCTAACCACCATGTCCATTGCCCTCCTACCCATCGCCCCCATAATCCTCACTATTATCTAAGAAACTTAGGATCACCCAAACCGAAGGCCTTCAAAGCCTTAAACAAGAGTTAGACCCTCTTAGTTTCTGTTAAAGTCCGCAGGATGCTACCCTGCATCCCCTGAATGCAACTCAGATACTTTAATTAAGCTAGGACCTTCCTAAACTACTGGACAGATGGGCTTCGATCCCATGACTCTACAGTTAACAGCTGTATGCCCCAACCAACAGGCCTCTGCCCAAGGCCCCGGCGCACGACTAATGCACATCAATGAGCTTGCAACTCACCATGAACTTCACCACAGGGCCGATAAGAAGAGGAATTGAACCTCTGTAAAAAGGACTACAGCCTAACGCTTACACACTCAGCCATCTTACCTATGACATTTATCACCCGATGACTATTCTCAACCAACCACAAAGATATCGGAACTCTGTACCTAATCTTCGGCGCATGAGCCGGAATAGTAGGTACCGCCCTAAGCCTTCTCATCCGAGCAGAACTGGGTCAACCAGGAGCCCTTCTAGGAGACGACCAGATCTACAACGTAATCGTCACTGCCCATGCCTTTGTAATAATCTTCTTTATAGTCATGCCTATCATAATCGGGGGGTTCGGAAACTGACTAGTTCCCCTGATAATCGGAGCCCCAGACATAGCATTCCCCCGAATAAACAATATAAGCTTCTGACTACTCCCCCCATCCTTCCTTCTCCTATTAGCATCCTCTACAGTCGAAGCAGGAGCAGGCACAGGCTGAACAGTATACCCCCCACTAGCTGGCAACCTAGCCCACGCCGGAGCCTCAGTTGACCTAGCAATCTTCTCCCTACACCTAGCTGGCATTTCCTCAATTTTAGGTGCCATCAACTTCATCACAACAGCAATCAACATGAAGCCCCCCGCCCTCTCACAATACCAAACTCCTCTCTTCGTCTGATCCGTCCTAATCACTGCAGTTCTCCTACTACTCTCCTTACCTGTACTAGCTGCAGGAATTACAATACTTCTCACAGACCGCAACCTCAACACTACATTCTTCGACCCTGCGGGAGGAGGAGACCCCATCCTATACCAACACCTTTTCTGATTCTTCGGACACCCAGAAGTTTATATCCTAATTCTCCCAGGATTCGGAATTATCTCCCACGTAGTAACCTATTACGCAGGAAAAAAAGAACCATTCGGCTACATAGGAATGGTATGAGCCATGCTCTCCATCGGATTCCTGGGCTTTATCGTCTGAGCCCACCACATGTTTACAGTGGGCATGGACGTTGACACCCGAGCATACTTCACATCCGCCACAATAATCATCGCCATCCCAACCGGCATCAAAGTATTCAGCTGACTCGCCACACTCCACGGTGGCACAATCAAATGAGACCCCCCTATACTATGAGCCCTAGGCTTCATCTTCCTATTCACCATCGGAGGCTTAACAGGGGTCATCCTGGCAAATTCATCCCTAGACATTGCCCTACACGACACCTACTACGTAGTTGCCCATTTCCACTATGTCCTATCAATAGGAGCCGTATTCGCAATCCTGGCAGGATTTACACACTGATTCCCCCTATTCACAGGATACACCCTCCACTCAACATGAGCTAAAACTCACTTCGGAGTAATGTTCGTAGGCGTAAATCTTACTTTCTTCCCCCAACACTTCCTAGGCCTAGCCGGCATGCCACGACGATACTCAGACTACCCCGATGCCTACACACTATGAAACACCATCTCCTCCGTAGGCTCCCTAATCTCTCTAACAGCCGTAATCATACTAGTTTTTATCATCTGAGAAGCTTTCGCATCAAAACGTAAAGCTGTACAACCAGAGCTAACAAGCACAAACGTCGAATGAATTCACGGCTGCCCACCCCCTTTCCATACTTTCGAAGAGCCCCCCTTCGTCCAAGTCCAAGAAAGGAAGGAATCGAACCCCCATATGTTGGTTTCAAGCCAACCGCATAAACCACTTATGCTTCTTTCTCATAAAGAGGCGTTAGTAAAATAATTACATAGCCTTGTCAAGGCTAAATTGCAGGCGAAACCCCTGCACACCTCCACAACCATCATGGCAAACCACTCACAATTCAACTTCCAAGACGCCGCCTCCCCCATCATAGAAGAACTCATGGGCTTCCACGACCACGCTCTAATGGTCGCCCTAGCAATTTGCAGCCTAGTCCTCTACCTACTAACCCTAATACTAACAGAAAAACTGTCATCAAGCACTGTCGATGCACAAGTAATCGAACTTGTTTGAACAATCCTGCCAGCCATAGTACTAGTCGCACTAGCCCTACCATCCCTACGAATCCTCTATATAATAGACGAAATCAACGAACCAGACCTAACATTAAAAGCCATCGGCCACCAATGGTACTGGACCTACGAATATACCGATCTAAAAGACCTAACATTCGACTCCTACATGATCCCCACAGCAGACCTACCCCTAGGACACTTCCGCCTACTAGAAGTCGACCACCGCGTTGTTGTTCCCATAAGCTCCACCATCCGAGTCATCGTCACTGCAGACGACGTACTTCACTCATGAGCCGTCCCCTGCCTAGGCGTAAAAACGGACGCCATCCCAGGACGCCTCAATCAAACTTCATTCCTTGCTTCCCGCCCTGGAGTCTTCTACGGACAGTGCTCAGAAATCTGCGGAGCCAACCACAGCTTCATACCAATCGTAGTGGAATCCACCCCACTCGCCAATTTCGAAAGCTGATCCACCCTAATATCATCCTAATCATTAAGAAGCTATGAATCAGCATTAGCCTTTTAAGCTAAAGAAAGAGGACCCTCCCCTCCTTAATGAAATGCCTCAACTAAACCCTAACCCCTGATTTTTTATCATGATCACTTCATGACTCACCTACTCCCTAATCATTCAACCCAAACTCCTAACATTCGTAACAATAAACCCCCCATCTAGCAAGCCCCCTGCTACCCCACGCACCACCCCCTGACCCTGACCATGAACTTAAGCTTCTTCGACCAATTCTCAAGCCCATCCCTCCTAGGAATCCCACTAGTACTCATTTCAATAACATTCCCGGCCCTCTTACTACCTTCCCTGGACAACCGATGAATCACCAGCCGACTCTCCACCCTACAACTATGGTTCGTCAACCTAATTACAAAACAACTGATAATACCCCTAGACAAAAAAGGACACAAGTGAGCTCTAATTCTAACATCCCTTATAATCTTCCTCCTACTCATTAACCTATTAGGGCTACTCCCCTACACATTCACCCCAACCACTCAACTATCCATAAACCTAGCCCTGGCCTTCCCACTATGACTTGCCACCCTCCTAACAGGCCTACGAAATCAACCCTCAGCTTCCCTAGGTCACCTCCTCCCGGAAGGAACCCCAACCCCACTAATCCCAGCCCTAATTCTAATCGAAACAACTAGTCTGCTCATCCGCCCACTAGCCCTAGGTGTCCGCCTAACTGCTAACCTCACAGCAGGACACCTCCTCATCCAGCTGATCTCCACAGCCACAACCGCCCTATTCTCAACAATACCAATAGTCTCAATCCTCACCTTACTAGTCCTTTTCCTACTAACAATCCTAGAGGTAGCAGTAGCAATGATTCAGGCCTACGTATTCGTACTTCTTCTCAGCCTCTACCTACAAGAAAACATCTAACCCCATCAATGGCCCACCAAGCACACTCTTATCACATAGTAGACCCCAGCCCATGACCCATCCTCGGAGCAGCCTCCGCTCTCCTGATAACTTCAGGACTAACAATATGATTCCACTACAACTCCCCTCGACTCCTAATCCTAGGCCTCCTTTCCACAGCTCTCGTCATATTCCAATGATGACGAGATATTGTACGAGAAAGCACATTCCAAGGCCACCACACCCCCACAGTGCAAAAAGGCCTACGATATGGAATAGCCCTATTCATCACATCAGAAGCTTTCTTTTTCCTAGGATTTTTCTGAGCCTTCTTCCACTCAAGCCTAGCCCCCACCCCAGAACTAGGAGGACAATGACCCCCTGTCGGAATCAAACCCCTAAACCCCATGGAAGTCCCCCTCCTAAACACTGCCATCCTCCTGGCTTCAGGAGTCACCGTCACATGAGCACACCACAGCATCACAGAAGCCAACCGAAAACAAGCAATCCATGCCCTGCTCCTGACAGTCCTCCTAGGATTCTACTTCACCGCCCTCCAAGCTATAGAATACTACGAAGCCCCATTCTCCATCGCTGACGGAATCTACGGCTCAACCTTCTTCGTCGCTACTGGATTCCACGGCCTACACGTAATCATCGGCTCCACATTCCTGCTAGTATGCCTTCTACGCTTAATCAAATACCACTTCACATCAAACCACCACTTCGGATTCGAAGCTGCCGCCTGATACTGACACTTCGTAGACGTTGTATGACTATTCCTCTACATTTCCATCTACTGATGAGGATCTTACTCTTCTAGTATATTAAATACAATCGACTTCCAATCCTTAAAATCTGGTTTAAGCCCAGAGAAGAGTAATGAACATAATCCTATTCATACTAACCTTATCACTAACCCTAAGCATCCTCCTCACCGCACTAAATTTCTGACTTGCCCAAATAAACCCAGACCCGGAAAAACTGTCTCCGTACGAATGCGGATTTGACCCTCTAGGGTCCGCTCGTCTTCCTTTTTCAGTCCGCTTCTTCCTAGTAGCCATCCTATTCCTCCTATTCGACCTAGAAATCGCCCTACTCCTCCCACTACCATGAGCCACCCAACTACAATCACCCATCACCACCCTAATCTGGGCCTCCTCTCTCATTCTCCTCCTCACTATTGGCCTAGTGTACGAATGAGCCCAAGGCGGACTAGAATGGGCAGAATAACAGAAAGTTAGTCTAACCAAGACGGTTGATTTCGACTCAACAAATTATAGCTCACACCCTATAACTTTCTTTATGTCCTACCTTCACCTAAGCTTCTACTCAGCTTTCACCCTAAGCAGCCTAGGCTTAGCCTTCCACCGAACCCACCTAATTTCCGCCCTACTATGTCTAGAGAGCATAATACTCTCCATGTACGTCGCCCTAGCCATATGACCAATCCAAATACAATCGCCTTCTTCCACTCTACTGCCAATCCTCATACTAACCTTCTCCGCCTGCGAAGCAGGCACAGGACTAGCCCTGCTAGTAGCCTCCACCCGAACTCACGGCTCCGACCACTTACATAACTTTAACCTCCTACAATGCTAAAAATCATCATCCCAACCGCAATACTCCTCCCTCTGACCTTTCTCTCCCCGCGCAAACATCTATGAACTAACACCACCTTATACAGCCTACTAATTGCCAGCATTAGCCTTCAATGGCTCGTCCCAACATACTACCCAAGCAAGAACTTAACCCCATGAGCCTCCATCGACCAAATCTCTTCCCCACTACTAGTCCTCTCATGCTGACTTCTCCCCCTCATAATCATGGCAAGCCAAAACCACCTAGAGCCAGAGCCAACCATCCGGAAACGAATTTTCGCTACAACTATTATCCTCGCCCAACTATTCATTCTCCTCGCCTTCTCCGCCTCAGAGCTCATACTATTCTATATCGCATTCGAGGCAACCCTCATCCCCACCCTCATCCTCATCACCCGATGAGGCAGCCAACCAGAACGCCTAAACGCCGGCATTTACCTCCTATTCTACACACTCGCCAGCTCACTCCCCCTACTAATTGCCATCTTACACCTACAAAACCAAATCGGCACTCTATACTTCCCCATACTAAAACTCTCACACCCTACTATAAACAACTCCTGATCCGGCCTAATCGCAAGCCTAGCTCTACTACTGGCATTCATAGTTAAAGCCCCCCTATATGGACTACACCTATGACTACCCAAAGCCCACGTAGAAGCTCCCATCGCCGGCTCCATGCTACTAGCAGCCCTCCTCCTAAAACTCGGAGGATACGGCATCATACGAGTCACCATCCTAGTAAACCCAACATCAAACAACCTCCACTACCCCTTCATTACCCTAGCCCTATGGGGGGCACTAATAACTAGTGCTATCTGCCTACGACAAATCGACCTAAAGTCCCTAATCGCCTACTCATCTGTCAGCCACATAGGACTTGTCATCGCCGCAACCATAATTCAAACCCAATGAGCAATCTCAGGGGCAATAATCCTAATAATCTCCCACGGCTTAACCTCCTCAATATTATTCTGCCTAGCCAACACCAACTACGAACGAACCCACAGCCGAATCCTCCTACTAACACGAGGGCTCCAACCACTCCTACCCCTAATGGCTACATGATGACTCCTAGCCAACCTGACAAACATAGCCCTACCCCCAACAACCAACCTCATAGCAGAGCTAACCATCGTAATCGCACTATTCAACTGATCCGCCTTCACAATCCTCCTAACAGGAGGCGCAATCCTACTCACTGCCTCATACACCCTATACATACTCATAACCACACAACGAGGCCCACTTCCATCCCACATCACATCCATCCAAAACTCCTCCACCCGAGAACACCTCCTCATGGCCCTACACATAATCCCCATAATACTCCTCATCCTCAAACCCGAACTAATCTCTGGCATCCCCATATGCAAGCATAGTTTCAATCAAAACATTAGACTGTGATTCTAAAAACAGAAGTTAAACCCTTCTTGCTCGCCGAGGGGAGGTCGAACCAGCGAGAACTGCTAACTCTTGTATCTGAGCATAAAACCTCAGTCCCCTTACTTTCAAAGGATAACAGTAATCCAATGGTCTTAGGAGCCACTCATCTTGGTGCAAATCCAAGTGAAAGTAATGGACCTATCACTAGTCCTAAACACATTTATACTCCTAACCCTAATAACCCTTCTCACCCCCATCCTATACCCAATACTATCTAACAACCTCAAAAATACTCCCACCACCATCACAAACACAGTTAAGGCTTCCTTCCTAATCAGCCTTATCCCCATAACAATCTATATCCATTCAGGAACAGAAAGCCTAACCACCATCTGAGAATGAAAATACATCATAAACTTCAAAATCCCCATCAGCCTAAAAATAGACTTCTACTCACTCACTTTCTTCCCCATTGCACTATTCGTATCATGATCGATTCTACAATTCGCAACATGATACATAGCCTCAGACCCATACATTACAAAGTTCTTCACCTACCTCCTGCTCTTCTTAATCGCCATACTTATCCTAATCATCGCCAACAACCTCTTCGTCCTGTTCATCGGCTGGGAAGGAGTCGGAATCATATCCTTCCTTCTAATCAGCTGATGACATGGGCGAGCAGAAGCCAACACCGCCGCCCTCCAAGCCATCCTCTACAACCGGGTCGGAGACATTGGACTTATCCTCTGCATAGCATGACTAGCCTCCTCCATAAACACCTGAGAAATCCAACAACTCTCTTCCCCATCCCAAACCCCCACCCTTCCTCTATTAGGCCTAATCCTAGCTGCAACAGGCAAATCCGCCCAATTTGGCCTCCACCCATGACTACCAGCTGCCATAGAAGGCCCAACTCCCGTCTCCGCACTCCTCCACTCCAGCACAATAGTGGTCGCCGGAATCTTCCTACTCATCCGAACCCACCCTCTATTCCACAACAACCAAACCGCCCTAACCCTATGCCTATGCCTCGGCGCAATCTCCACACTATTTGCAGCCACATGCGCCCTTACACAAAATGACATCAAAAAAATCATCGCATTCTCCACCTCCAGCCAGCTAGGACTAATAATGGTCACAATTGGGCTAAACCTCCCCGAACTAGCCTTCCTCCACATCTCAACCCACGCATTCTTCAAAGCCATGCTCTTTCTATGCTCTGGCTCCATCATTCACAGTCTCAATGGCGAACAGGACATCCGAAAAATGGGAGGGCTCCAAAAAATACTACCCACAACCACCGCATGCCTAACTATCGGCAACCTAGCCCTGATAGGAACCCCATTCCTGGCCGGATTCTACTCAAAAGACCAAATCATTGAAAGCCTAAACACCTCCTACCTAAACACCTGAGCCCTACTCCTAACCCTAATAGCTACCTCCTTCACTGCAGTCTACACAATCCGAATAACTGTACTAGTACAAACCGGCTTCGTCCGAATCCCACCCCTGACCTCCGTAAATGAAAACAACCCCGCAGTGATCTCCCCCATTACCCGCCTTGCACTAGGGAGCATTATAGCAGGATTCCTCATTACCTCCTTCATTGTCCCCACAAAAACCCCTCCAATGACAATACCACTCTCCATCAAAATAACTGCCCTAGCAGTCACAGCCCTAGGAATCGCCCTAGCCCTAGAAATCTCAAAAATAGCCCAAACCCTCATCCTAACAAAACAAACCCCCTTCTCAAACTTCTCTCTCTCCCTAGGATACTTCAATCCCCTAACGCACCGCCTCAGCATAACCAAATCCCTAAGCGGAGGACAAAACATTGCCTCTCACCTAATCGACCTCTCCTGATATAAAATACTAGGGCCAGAAGGCTTAGCCTCCATACAAATGACAACAGCCAAAGCCGCCACCACCCTCCACACTGGCCAAATCAAAGCCTACCTAGGAGCATTCGCCCTATCCATCCTCATCATACTATTATCCACATACAGAACCAACAAATGGCCCTCAATCTTCGCAAAAACCACCAAATCCTAAAAGTCATCAACAACGCCCTAATTGACCTCCCCACACCATCAAACATCTCAACATGATGAAACTTTGGCTCACTACTGGGCGTTTGCTTAATCACCCAAATCGTTACAGGTCTGTTACTAGCCACACATTACACAGCAGACACCAGCCTAGCTTTCTCCTCCGTCGCCCACATATGCCGAGACGTACAATTCGGCTGACTCATCCGCAACCTCCACGCAAATGGAGCCTCCTTCTTCTTCATCTGCATCTACCTACACATCGGCCGAGGTATCTACTACGGCTCATACCTGAACAAAAAGACCTGAAACGTTGGAGTCATCCTCCTGCTAACCCTCATAGCGACTGCCTTCGTAGGCTACGTCCTACCATGAGGACAAATATCATTCTGAGGAGCTACCGTCATCACAAACCTACTCTCCGCAATCCCCTATATCGGACAAACCCTAGTAGAATGAGCCTGAGGAGGCTTCTCAGTAGACAACCCCACACTAACTCGATTCTTCGCCCTCCACTTCCTCCTCCCATTCGTCATTGTAGGCCTCACACTAGTCCACCTCACCTTCCTCCACGAAACAGGATCAAACAACCCACTAGGCATCCCACCCGACTGCGATAAAATCCCCTTCCACCCCTACTACACCATCAAAGACATCCTAGGCTTCGCACTAATACTCTCCCTACTAGTCGCCCTAGCCCTATTCTCCCCTAACTCCCTAGGAGACCCAGAAAACTTCACACCAGCCAACCCCCTAGTAACCCCTCCCCACATCAAACCCGAATGATACTTCCTATTCGCCTACGCTATCCTTCGATCCATCCCCAACAAACTAGGAGGCGTACTGGCCCTAGCCGCCTCAATCCTCGTTCTATTCCTAGTCCCACTACTCCACACGTCAAAACTACGATCAATAACTTTCCGCCCCATCTCACAAATCTTATTCTGAACCCTAGTTGCCAACGTCCTCGTCCTAACCTGAGTAGGCAGCCAACCAGTAGAACACCCATACATCATTATTGGACAACTAGCCTCATTCACTTACTTCCTAATTATCCTAGTTCTATTCCCCCTTGCAGGCCTCCTAGAGAACAAAATCCTCAAACTCTAACTAACCCCAATTAACTCTAATAGTTTATAAAAACATTGGTCTTGTAAGCCAAAGATTGAAGACTAAACCCCTTCTTAGAGTTACCCATCAGGAAGAAAGGACTTAAACCTTCATCACCAGCTCCCAAAGCTGGGATTTTAACCTAAACTACTTCCTGACCGCCCTAAACAGCTCGAATTGCCCCCCGAGATAACCCCCGTACGAGCTCCAACACCACAAACAAAGTCAACAACAACCCCCACCCCCCAACTAAAAGCAATCCCACCCCCTCCGAATAAAGCATAGCCGCCCCACTAAAATCCGACCGAACCGACAACAAACCCCCACCATTCACCGTCCCCTCATCCACCAAAAGCTCTCAAACACCTCCCACAACAAGCCCCACCACCACAACCAACCCCATCCCAAAACCATAACCTACTACCTTCCAGCTCGCCCAAGCTTCCGGATAGGGCTCTGCCGCCAGAGACACCGAATAAACAAACACAACCAACATTCCCCCTAGATAAACCATGACAAGCACCAATGACACAAAAGAGACCCCCAAACTTACCAACCACCCACACCCTGCAACAGCCGCTACCACCAACCCCATCACCCCATAGTAAGGGGAAGGATTAGATGCAACCGCTAAACCCCCCAAAACGAAACAGAGACCTATAAACAGAACAAACTCTATCATAAATTCCCGCTCGGCCTCTCTCCGAGATCAACGGCCTGAAAAGCCGTTGTTATAATACTTTAACTACGGAAACGCCTACATTATCCCCCCCCCCCCCTTCCCCCCCCAGCATGTTTTCTTCATGCTTTTAGGGTATGTATAGTAATGCATGACATCCTCTACCACATCAGACAACTAATGTAATGTAGGATAATCCAAAGTATATGTAATGGTACTCCATAAAAAACCCAAACATTATCTCCTAAATAAGTGATATTCGGACAGACATCCCACCAGGCACATTCTTGTTTCAGGTACCATATAGCCCAACTACTCCTACCCAAGGCCGAGCAGCAAGCGTTACCCCAAGACCCAGGACTTCTCCCTTATACCCTCCTTCCAACCCAGGAAACGCCTATCGTCACAGTACACCTTTGCATTCCCCTAGTCTACTGAATTCGCCCACCTCCTAGGTAAATTCTCAGCCAACAGCCTTCAAGCACTCCCAAGCCAGAGGGCCTGGTTATCTATTAATCGCGTATCTCACGAGAACCGAGCTACTCAACGTATAGGGTGATTTAGGTTATTGAACTTCAAGCGCATACATCTCCTAACCTTGCTCTTTTGCGCTATTGGTTGTAACTTCAGGAACATACCTTGCTGAAATCCGTCTCCCTTGCTCTTCACAGATACAAGTGGTCGGTTGAATACTCCTCCCTACTTTCATCGGCTTTCGGCATACCGACCTTCTACACTTGTTTTTTTCTGGCGTCTCTTCAATAAACCCCTCAAGTGCAGAGCAGGAGTTATCTTCCTCTTGACATGTCCATCACATGACTACCGAGCATATGAATCCCCTAACACCCAGAATGTCATGGTCTGACGGATAAGGTCGTCGCAAACTTGACACTGATGCACTTTGACCCCATTCATGGAGGGCGAGCTACCTACCTCTAGACAATAAATAGTGTAATGGTTGCCGGACATACTTATTTTTTTATCAATCACTAGGGGTTTGCCATTCAAACCCCATTTTTTCGCGTATTTTTTTTTATCTTGACAATTTTTGTTTCGTTTCGTTAAACAATTACCCCGCATCTCCCTACATTTTCCAAACCATTCATCATTCATCTATCATCAATTAACTTTCCTCTATATTTTCTAATATCACAAACTAAACAACCAAACATCATCACTACCACCATCCCCCCCAAAACAACTGCAGAAAGCCTCCTAAAAATCCCACCCACCTTTTACATCTTTCCTTCCCACTAAAACCACCCCTAACCCCCTACCTCTTACCCCCTCCAAAAAACTCAAACAAAAATATAAAATACAATCATAAAATATTCAACCCCACCAAACTCCAAC